AGAAGATTGATAAAATTGGAAATATCGACAAATTCTTGCCTTGCGCGGGATAAGGAAATAAAAAAACCCACTTGTACAATTTAATCTATATCGAATTTAAATATCAGAATAGCTGATATAGTCGTCATTCAATGGGTTAGGTCCACTTACTTTTTCTTTATTTAAAATTTTATGCTGGGTTTGATAAGAACAACGGAGAAGTAAGAATACTTTGGTTTGTTAATTCATAATAGTGATTGGACATTTCATAAAAATAATTAGACATCTAATTCTAGAATATTCCTGTCAACAAACAACAATTTTAATAATTAAACATTAAAAAAACTACTCTCTCATTACAGGAGAGGGTAGACTAGTTCTAATAACTACAATTATTAATTACTATTTATACTTATAGTAACTAATAATAATGAATTAATATAATAATGAATTAATAATGTTTCATTTTTTAATAAACTTTCTAACTATAACTCGTAATAATAAAAAGTCATTATAATGGTGGTTACCGTTTGCTTTTTACAAATAAAAAGAATATCTCTATTCTACACCGAAAATGAAGACTAAAACTTTAGTTTAGTGAAAAAAGCCCCTTATCGGATTTGAACCGATGACTTACGCCTTACCATGGCGTTACTCTACCACTGAGTTAAAAGGGCCCTTTGTATTCAATTCATGAATTATAGCCATTTTCATTATGAGTCTACTGCACTGCATACTGCAAACAAATACAAATATAAATAATATATGTATATATCATGTACATATCATATACATAGGGGTTTCATTTATATTTATAAAGTAAAGGATCAATTCGATTTACCCTCAAAAGGTGAAGCGGGTCAATTTTATTTTAATAATGCAATGAATTGTTTCAAGACCGACCCCGCCTGTTTCCTTTTACTGACCAATCAAAACGAGATTTACTCGATTGATACATGTACCAATCTGACACTGACATAGATTCAATAGATTTTATTGAATTATGTGATGAAGGTATTCGTACCCTGAACCGAATTTTTATAAAAAAGTAAAAAAGGGAATTTCTATCGTTTTTGAATTTTCTGACTTAATGTGAGATAGTGATATGTATGGCCTATTTTATCTGAACAATGAAGGAAGCAACGAGTTTTAAGTTAAAATTAATGAGTGAAGAAGAAAAGAAATTAAGTGAGTTTTTACACCCTTTTCCATTATGCTGGACCAATCACTGCCCGAACGGACAGAATCCTATACCTCCTTTCGCTATATTCGCTATACTATATATAGTATTTTATATAAATACAAATTAAATAAAATAAAGCAAAAAAAAAAAATAAATAAATGAAAATTGGACGGTTCATTTATTCCCATCCAATAAAAAATTCTATGGAATCATAACACAAAAGTAGAAAAGAGTGTTCGGATTTAGTCATATCATTAGATTATATTGACAATTCCAAAAAACTATACATACTATCATCATAGTATGATGACAGTCGGGCGGATATGCCCCTATCGTCTAGTGGTTCAGGACATCTCTCTTTCAAGGAGGCAGCGGGGATTCGACTTCCCCTGGGGGTACTACGAAAGGAAGTTGATTATGGATTATCCATAAGCCTAGAATGAATTCTTCCTGGGTCGATGCCCGAGCGGTTAATGGGGACGGACTGTAAATTCGTTGGCGATATGTCTACGCTGGTTCAAATCCAGCTCGGCCCAAAAATTCGCCGTTCCATAAATATGATATAACCAATGATATAAGAAATTTGTCCTCCATAAAAATGGAATCCTTCTCTTTTACGGATCAAGCATTTTTTCTTATGTATCCATGTTTTTCTGATTCATTCTGATCTTTCTAAGACTCTAGATTGGTAATACATAATCAAAGATTATGAAAAGAAAAATAGTTTTTTCTCATTTTGAAAGGTTGATTATCCATTTTTGGCACTAAAAAAACATGGGTTACTAGTAATCTGTGTTACTTTGACTATAGTCCATATCTCCGTGTTACTTTCAGTATAGTCTATATCTATGTGTATATAATATCAGTTAGTATATCATTCATGTCTCTCTTACAACACGACGAAGAAAATAAAATGGTTTTTTATAAAACCATTAAGAATAAAATCATCAAGAATAAAACCATTAAGAATATGTATACCATACACCTCGCTGGGATTGTAGTTCAATTGGTCAGAGCACCGCCCTGTCAAGGCGGAAGCTGCGGGTTCGAGCCCCGTCAGTCCCGAACTAGGATCCGATCCGTTAAATAAATGGATAAATTTATTTAACGTGAAAAAAGAAAGAGGGAGCAAGAGCTAATACCCAGCGGGATCCCTATTTCTTTTGTTTTTATTTCGTATTTATCATCAGACAAATATGGGAATTTCCATTTCTTTCATTAGTGTCGATTGATAAGAGAGACATAACATAATAGTTAGATTCGTACAATCGGTAGTATTCTTATATTTACTTTACTATTTTAATTTAAGAGATACTTGTCCACTTTTGTTTTTCAATATTCTTGATGAATAAAATAGAAAAGAGTACCCCTTTTTACCGGAGTACATATGCAAATTGTATTCGTTTATTGTACGAGACACAACGAACTTAACATAAGTGCCTTGATAGAGTACTCGTCGGGGTAAATGAAAACCCCTTTGAGTTCCAACTTTTTTTGGGGGGGTATCCTCAATGACTAATTGGAAACAATCTATCTCATTTTCATTCAAATAAACTAAATTGCACACTCAATTTTTTATGTATGCCTTCCAGTTCCAGTCCCAATTGAAGGAAGAAATACTAATAAAATAAAAGAGGAGAACGAGTAACACTCCTTTTTATTAAATTCATTGAAATTATATTCGATTTTTTCTACTTAACTCGTCCTTTTTCCATCTCACTCCTACTCTTTTCTTTGGATCTGTGTGTCATCCATAGAATACCATACTAGTCATATAATACCTCATAATTGTATGTATAAGTATAATATAACGAAGGAGGAATATATAGGGAAGACGATGGGCTTGGGTTATTTATAGAAAAGAAAAAGTGGAAAAGGATGTAAATTTCCTGATCCAATAAAGAATCCTTTTTCAGATTTAGTATAGATAAAGGATCTTACTATGTTATACTATTCAATTCTCGACAATGAATTTATTTGATAGATCATATATTGTTATTCATAATACTGATCCGATTCAGTATCATCAGGATGCAATTCATCCCATTGAATTTACAGGAATCCAATTTCTCATCTCTATGGGATTAGATCCCGAGTTATTGCGAAGTAAAAAAAATGAGATTATGGAAGTAAATATTCTCGCATTTATTGCTACTGCACTGTTCATTCTAGTTCCTACTGCTTTTTTACTTATCATCTACGTAAAAACAGTCAGTCAAAATGACTAATTTGATTGAAACTTGAATTATTAGTTCTTATCAATGATTGAAGAAAGGAATTCAAACTTCAAGTCTTAAACGAAATGATCTGGCTGGAATCATAAGTATCTGAGATAGTAGTATCTAAGCCTAGATAGTATGGTATATATATACTATTATATAGTATATATTATCATATTCATTATTTTCATAGAAAATTGTATTGTATATGGATATAGACTTTTTCCTATAAAAAAAGCCCATATCTAGATCAATATACAACATGTATGTACATGGATTAGATGTATATCTAAATAGTACATCAAAATAGCAGCCCAATTCTTTTTTTTTTTGGCTACATTTACCTGTGTGTATTTTGATCGATCCAAAATAATTGAAGGCCAACTGTTCTAATTCTTAATCTATTTTAGAATTTATTTATATAGGATAGATCCTGAGATCCATCAAAAGAATCAATGGAACAAGAATAATATGGGCGTATACTAATCTATTAGAAATTTAAAAATAAATAAAAAAAAAAAAAAAGAGAAAAGAAAACGAAACCAAAGAATCTTTTTCTTTTTTTAGATTTCCCACCACAAGAAGCTATTGCTTGATCCATTAACAGAAAACATGATCCGCGGAGTTCTATATCTATGATAATTTATTCAGATTTGTAAAAGGGAATAGGTTAATAGAGTAGTCCCCATTCCATTTTTTATGCTTAAGACATGAGATGAGTCAAAAAAGCATAAAAAATGGAATGGGGAGGAGTCTAAAAGAAAGGTGAAATACACGATACGTGAATCGTGCAACGAAAGAAGGATCTAATCTTCTTATGTGTAGAACCTCTTTTCTTTGGTTTGGACAACAACTAGTTACTTCCAATAGAAAGTATGTATTGCCATAATCTAATTAGATTAGCGGAACGACTTTATGTTCTCTTAGAACAGTAAAAGTAAAAAAAGAGGGAAACAAACAAAACTTATAAAATAAAAAACCCATTTCTGGTTTTTGTTCATTGTAATATCCATAATTCTGGTAAGAACTGGTTTATTAAAAAAATAGAATGTTTAGGAAGAATCCGGTTGAAAAAATTTTCCTATCATGCGTAGATTTTAGTTTCGAAATAGAACTATAGTAAAGTAATCATTCATTGTTTGATCGAATGGTTATTATTCATTATTGTATTTTCTTATTCATTACTGTATTTCAGTATAATTTTGAAACAGAGACATTCTTAAAAAAGAAAAAGCTTCGCAAAACGCTCAATTAAACAATTCATACAATTAAATTAAAAAACTAGTAGTACCCCTCCCTAAAGTCCACTCCTTCCCCATACTACGAGTGAGAGGGAAAATGTAAAGACTACCATTAAAGCAGCCCAAGCGAGACTTACAATATCCATATGAATTATGTCTCCTATCTCTATGAAGGAATTATTTAATTATTGATCAATAATCATAGTGGAATTAATGGCGCAGAGTCAAAATATAATTCTGACTTAAAGCTATTAATGAACCAATCCAATGAATCTACTTGTAACAATATTCTAAGATTTCTGGTAGAATTTTGAAGTATAAGTATTAAGTACAGATATGATACACATACCTTTTCTTGAAAAATTAGATAGCAAAGAAATACTTCTATCCTAATGAAATGAAACATGTGGGAATACTAAGACCTTTTGTTTGTTACCCTTTTTTTTTCGACTTTTACTTTTACTCTATAAAAATAAGAGTTGACCAACTATCCTGATTGAATGTTTGATTACTCAGAGACCCTCGTGAGTCTGGATATAAAGTTTCTTCAATCCTTTCCACAACTCTTAAATGGATTTCTCATCAGCCTATCCAATCTAATTCCAGGTGGAGTCAGTAGACACAATTTTAGTAATGGTAGTAAAAAATAATTAGGAATTCTTGATACTCTTTCGTACAATCTCTTCTTCAATCCTAGAAGAAAAATGGATTGTCTTTTAGGAACCTTTGGATACTTTCGACCTCTGATTTTCGTCGTTCTGAATACCAGAATTGACTCTCACTATTAAAAAAAATAGCGAGAGTCAATCATATTACTAAGTAAGACTCACTTCATCCCTATTTGTATCGGTTTGAGTCACACCCAAGGACCAGATTTTGAGAAAAAAAACTATCGATAGGCTTATACTTCTCCGGCTCCGGGGACAAAATTCGTCGAATTAAATCAGTAGAATAAGAAATCCCCCATTTTTTGTTGATCAGGCGACACCCAGATTTGAACTGGGGATAAAGGATTTGCAGTCCCCTGCCTTACCACTTGGCCATGTCGCCAAATCCGATCCAAATCTCAAAAAAAAATATAAAATAGGTAAAAAAAGAGTATTCATCCATATTCTTTTACTAAGATTCTATTACTAATTCTTTTCTTTTTTTTATCCAATCCAATTATTCTCTTCGATTGGTTATCACACCCCTTAAAAAATCCCCTTCTCTTTCCATTGAGAAGTTAAAAAATGGATTTTCGGTCACAGACTGAAAAATTTAGTGCAAATTGGAACCATTAACTATTTTTTTTTTGAATTAGTGAAAAGTTCTTCAATTTGTATCTCAAATTGTTGCCTTTCCTTACTGGCATAACAAATCAATTTAAATATAACAATATATATGATATGTGTATATGTAAACCCACACCCCAAAAACAAAAATTGTTACACATATAACGGGACGAATCTTTTTTATGTACATATCCCATATCCTTATAGGGAATCGTCGTGTTTTTTTTTCGTTTTCTATAATACAATAGAAAAAGTAGAAATTATGATATAGTGTGATCTGACTTCTGTTGCCACAAGCAAAATTGCTATAAAAAAAGATGAGATGAGATATGTGGATAGGTGAATAGCTATACCGGCATATACTTTACTTAGGAAATATTATTCCTATTACGCAATTCAATCATATTCCATAAATCCATATATTATATATAATAAAAGTCAAATTATATTTATATTATTATATTATATAGTAAAATATATAGTAAAACAGTAAAAGTTATATTTATATTTTATATATAGTAATAGTAAAAGTCAAAAAATCCGAAATTTTTTTTTCAACATGAAAAAAAATTAACTTTAACTAAAGGGGAAACCATATTACTACTGGCTTTCTTTATCTCATTCATAGAGATTCGATTTCATTCTGAATCCATTTATTTTTTTGGTACCCAATCAATCTAATCATATTATCATAATAATAGGTAGAAGTTGGATGAATTTTTATATTCTATATAAGACTCCATAAGTGTAAGTGGCGGAATTATTCTGGGAATGCTTTATAAATTCATTTCCATTTGTACCTGTCGCAAATTCGAACTTATCTTGCGTCGAAAATGCTCTTCATTCCTCTGTCTCATTTCCGTTCTCATACGTATGAAGTACATTTACGGGGTTGTCTAAAATTTCATGTGATTCAGTAAACAGAATATACATTCCATCATTGCGAAATCGAACCATATGGATCGATAAATAGTGAGCTAATAATGGGATTTTTCGATAAAGGGGAAACTGAAAATTAAGATGCTCTGGAATGATGGAAATGAGGGAATGTCCACAATACCTGGATTTAGTCAGATCCAATTTGAGGGATTTTGTAGGTTTATTAATGAGGGCTTGACGGAAGAATTTCATAAGTTTCCGAAAATTGAAGACACAGATCAAGAAATTGAATTTAAATTATTTGTAGAAAGATATCAATTGGTGGAACCCTTGATAAATGAAAGAAATGCTGTGTATGAATCACTCACATATTCTTCTGAATTATATGTACCCGCGGGATTAATTTGGAAAACCGGTAGAGATATGCAAGAAGAAACCATTTTTATTGGAAACATTCCAATAATGAATTCCTTGGGAACCTTTATAGTAAATGGAATATACAGAATTGTGATCAATCAAATATTGCAAAGTCCTGGTATTTACTACCGTTCAGAATTGGACCATAACGGAATTTCTGTCTATACCAGCACCATAATATCAGATTGGGGAGGGAGATCAGAATTAGAGATTGATAGAAAATCAAGGATATGGGCCCGTGTGAGTAGGAAACAAAAAATATCTATTCTAGTTCTATCGTCGGCTATGGGTTCGAATCTAAGAGAAATTCTAGATAATGTTTGTTACCCTGAAATTTTCTTGTCTTTCCTTAATCTGAATGATAAGGAGAAAAAAAAGATTGGGTCAAAAGAAAGTGCTATTTTGGAATTTTATCAACAATTTGCTTGTGTAGGCGGGGATCCGATATTTTCTGAGTCCTTATGTAAGGAATTACAAAAGAAATTTTTTCAACAAAGATGTGAATTAGGAAGGATTGGTCGACGAAATATGAACCGTAGACTGAATCTTGATATACCTCAGAACAATACATTTTTGTTACCACGAGATGTATTGGCTGCTGTGGATCATTTGATCGGAATGAAATTTGGAATGGGTACACTTGATGATATGAATCACTTGAAAAATAAACGTATTCGTTCTATAGCGGACTTGTTACAGGATCAATTTGGACTGGCTCTTGTTCGTTTAGAAAACGCAGTTCGAGGAACTATATCTGGAGCAATTCGTCATAAATTGATACCGACTCCTCAAAATTTGGTAACTTCAACTTCATTAACAACCACTTATGAATCGTTTTTTGGCCTACATCCTTTATCTCAAGTTTTGGATCGAACTAATCCATTGACACAAATTGTTCATGGGCGAAAATTGAGTTATTTGGGTCCTGGAGGATTGACGGGTAAAACTGCTAGTTTTCGGATACGAGATATTCATCCTAGCCACTACGGACGTATTTGTCCAATTGATACGTCCGAAGGAATCAATGTTGGACTTATTGGATCCTTAGCCATTCATGTGAGGATTGGCCATTGGGGATCCATAAAGAGTCCGTTTTATGAAATATCTGAAAGATCAAAAAAGGAGGCACAGATTGTTTATTTATCACCAAATAGAGATGAATATTATAGGGTAGCAGCTGGAAATTCTTTGGCCTTGAATCAGAGTATTCAGGAAGAACAGGTTGTTCCAGCTCGATACCGTCAAGAGTTCCTGACTATTGCATGGGAACAGATTCATCTTAGAAGTATTTTTCCCTTCCAATATTTTTCTATTGGAGCTTCTCTCATTCCTTTTATCGAGCATAATGATGCAAATCGGGCTTTAATGAGTTCTAATATGCAGCGCCAAGCAGTTCCGCTTTCTCAGTCCGAGAGGTGCATTGTTGGAACTGGACTGGAACGTCAAACGGCTCTAGATTCGGGGGTTTCCGCTATAGCCGAACACGAGGGAAAGATCATTTATACTGATCCTCACAAGATTATTTTTGCAAGTAATGGAGACACTACTATAAGTATTCCATTAGTTATCTGTCAACGTTCCAACAAAAATACTTATATGCATCAAAAACCTCAGGTTTCGCGAGGTAAATGCATTAAAAAGGGACAAATTTTAGCGGACGGTGCGGCTACAGTTGGTGGGGAACTCACTTTAGGAAAAAACGTATTAGTAGCTTATATGCCATGGGAAGGTTACAATTTTGAAGACGCAGTACTAATTAGTGAACGTTTGGTATATGAAGATATTTATACTTCTTTTCACATCCGGAAATATGAAATTCAGACTCATATGACAAGCCAAGGACCTGAAAGAATCACTAGGGAAATACCACATCTAGAGGCTCATTTACTCCGCAATTTAGACAGAAATGGAGTTGTGATGCTGGGATCTTGGGTAGAAACAGGTGATATTTTAGTAGGAAAATTAAGGCCTCAGACGGCAAACGAATCCTCGTATGCTCCAGAGGATAGATTATTAAGAGCCATTCTTGGAATTCAGGTATCCACTGCAAAAGAAACTTCTCTAAAACTACCTATAGGCGGAAGAGGGCGCGTTATTGACGTGAGATGGATCCGGAAAAGGGGGGGTTCCAGTTATAATTTAGAAATGATTCGTGTATATATTTCACAGAAACGTGAAATCAAAGTAGGTGATAAAGTAGCTGGAAGACATGGGAATAAAGGTATCATTTCCAAAATTTTGCCTAGACAAGATATGCCTTATTTGCAAGATGGAACACCTGTTGATATGGTCTTCAACCCATTAGGAGTACCATCACGAATGAATGTGGGACAGATATTTGAATGTTCGCTCGGGTTAGCGGGAGATCTGTTAAAAAGACATTATAGAATAGCATCTTTTGATGAGAGATATGAGCAAGAGGCTTCGAGAAAGCTAGTGTTTTCTGAATTATATGAAGCCAGTAAGCAAACAAAAAATCCATGGGTATTTGAACCGGAATATCCGGGAAAAAGCAGAATATTTGATGGAAGAACAGGAAATCCTTTCGAACAACCTGTCTTAATAGGAAAGTCCTATATTTTAAAATTAATTCATCAAGTTGATGATAAAATCCATGGACGTTCTAGTGGACATTACGCACTTGTTACACAACAACCCCTTAGAGGAAGGGCAAAGCAAGGGGGACAACGAGTAGGAGAAATGGAAGTTTGGGCTTTAGAGGGATTTGGTGTTGCTCATATTTTACAAGAGATGCTTACTTATAAATCTGATCATATTAGAGCTCGTCAAGAAGTACTTGGTGCTACG